AAAAAAAAATATTATAATAATGTAAATAGATGCATTTTGGGAGGGTAATCCCTAGCTCGAGACTTTCCTGTTTCCGGGGGGTTTTCAGGATGAATAACAGTCTACGAGTTTAGGGGGGTAGGGGGGTTTTACCCAAAAACCTCAAAGGGGGCATATCTTAGATATCTTTGGGGAAACCACTAATTATTTATGCTCATGATATCGGTTATGCAATTCTTCAAGTAAAATCTTTTCACCATGAACATTTAGGCTTGCATGCAAGGAAATGTACACCCTTGTCATCAAGCCTTAGCGCTGCACTGTGAAATGCCAGATGAAAGGAAACCAAAAAAAAAAAGCCAGATGTCCATTAGAGTGAACGCCCGGCATGTGGGGTCACGGATTACTATGTACTCCACCAATAACTTATGCCAGGGCCAGTGAAAGTGTGGGGAAGACTTGCAGGTAATGGCCTTGAGATGTAGAGCCAAATGCCAGTAATAGTGCATGTTGTGCTACCCCCACAATTAGGGTACATCACGATCATTGGGTAATTTCTATTAAATACGAATAAATGGTCGTGTTTACGGTTAATGTGGCCCAAATGTGTATACCTTAATATTAGTGGTGATGACTGATTGTTTAATAGAGATATGTTTGGTTCTTATCTTGTGTCCTGAAGTAATTGAATTTTCTTGTTAGTATGCAGGTATTCTGATTAATATATGAATGTAATTTGTATCTCTTGAAAGAATGGTGATGAATGAATGGTTGAAATAAATTAATGGTTATTATACATATATGACTTATAATCATTAATATATATGTTCGAGATATATATATGGTGATATTACATATATGTATATATTCAAAGAATAGTTAAATTCAGAATGCTAGCTTTGGGAGCTAGGGGTGGGAGTTAAAATCTCCCTTCTTTGAAGCGGTAGGGGGGACTTTAACCTCCGGCGGCCGGTTTACAAGACCGGCGCTCTGGCACTGAGCTACTACTGCAGGCACTTTCAAGGAGTTTGTTTTCTAACAGACCAATTGTTGGGAAGAGAAAGAGGAAAATGAAGAAGTAGAGAAATGATGCAACTTGTCCAATGATGATGTAGGGATCTTCTACTGGTATTCCTCCGATTCATGTAAGGATTAGTACATCTGCTACAAGGGTTCAGAAGATGAATTGGGAAAGAGGGCGGAAAGTTAGGCTTCGCTGTTTAGAGGTGTGCAGGAGTGGTACAAGCATTAATACAAGGATAGATGCAAGAAGTGCAAGCACCCCTCCTAGTTTGTTAGGAATAGATCGAAGAATTGCGTAGGCAAACAGGAAGTATCATTCTGGCTTGATGTGTGGCGGGGTCACAAGGGGGTTTGCAGGGGTGAAGTTATCTGGGTCGCCTAGGTAGTTGGGGGAGAATAAGGCAAGGGATGTAAGTGCAAGGAGCATTAAAGCAAATCCAAGGAGGTCTTTGTAAGAGAAGTAAGGGTGGAAGGGAATTTTGTCTGCATCTGAGTTTAATCCTGCTGGGTTGTTTGAGCCTGTTTCATGGAGAAAAAGCAGGTGGAGGACAGTAGCGGCAAGAATAACAAAGGGGAATAAGAAGTGGAAAGCAAAGAATCGTGTAAGGGTTGCATTATCAACTGAGAAACCTCCCCAGATCCACTGTACAAGAGTGCCTCCTACATAGGGGACAGCTGAGAGGAGGTTTGTAATGACTGTTGCACCCCAGAAGGATATTTGTCCTCAGGGTAGGACGTAGCCTACGAAAGCAGTCATTATTACTAATAGAAGGAGGATTACCCCGATGTTTCAGGTCTCTTTATATAAGTATGAACCATAATAAAGTCCTCGTCCGACATGAAGGTAGATGCAGATAAAGAAGAAAGAGGCACCATTGGCGTGTATGTTTCGGATCAGTCAGCCAAAATTGACATCACGGCAAATGTGAGCAACGGATGAAAAGGCTGTGGCGATATCGGAAGTGTAGTGTATTGCAAGAAATAGTCCTGTGGCAATCTGGGCAATTAAGCATAGGCCTAATAGAGAGCCAAAGTTTCATCATGCAGAAATGTTTGAAGGGGCTGGTAGGTCTACTAGTGCGTCGTTTGCAATTTTAAGGAGGGGGTGTGATTTCCGTAGGCTTGTCATTAAGGTTTCCTGTAGTTGAATTACAACGGTGGTTTTTCAAGCCATTAGTCCTGGTTAGAATCCTGGTGGGAATGATGACTTATGTTATGTATATTTTTATAGTAGGGTTGGTTCTTGGTCTGATGGTAGTTGCTTCAAACCCCTCCCCCTATTTTGGGGCATTAGGGTTGGTTGTTGTTGCTGGAATGGGGTGTGGGGTATTAGTAGGGCATGGGGCCCCCTTTCTCTCTTTGGTTCTGTTTCTGATTTATCTTGGGGGGATGTTAGTGGTGTTTGCTTATTCAGCAGCTTTAGCTGCTGAGCCATATCCAGAGGCATTAGGTAGTCGTTCGGTTGCTGTAAATGCGGGAGGGTATTTGGTGAGTGTAATTATTGGGGCCAGCTTTTTCTGAGGTGGGTGGTTTGGGGGATTATGGGTGACAGCAGACGAGCTGGTAGAGTTTTCTCTTATTCGGGCAGATATGGGAGGGGTGGCATTGATGTACTCGTCTGGTGGCCTAATACTTGTTTTAAGTGGTTGGGTCTTGCTCCTTACATTATTTGTGGTATTAGAAGTATGTCGTGGTTTAAGTCGTGGGACACTTCGGGCTGTTTAAGCTATGAGGACTAGAAGGGCTAGGATAAAAGTTAAGAAAAATAAAGCAAGGAAAGTTTTAACCATACCTTGCTGGGCATTGCTTGTGGTCGTGATTAGTGGCAGGTTTGTTGTATAAACGGCTTTTGGGCCCACTTTTTCTATCCATGTTTGGTCTACTATTTGAGCGGCAATATATTGTCCGAGAAAGAGGTTAATTTTTGGGGGGAGGCGGTGTATAATTGCAGGGTAGTAGCCTAGCATATTGGAGAAGTGGTGGGTGTGGAGTTTGGGGGTAGTTTGGTGTTGTTTTGTTGTGAGGTTTGCTAGTTCAAGGGCTAGAAGGAGGCCAATGATGGTCACAATTAGGGCTGAAAGTTTCAGGAGGGGAGGCATTGTTATTACTGGGGTTTTAGGGAGGACAATGTTTGATGTGATTAGCATGCCAGCAACAATGCTTCCTCAGGCGAGACGCTTGATTGGGTTAATTACGGCTTGGTTGTTTTCATTAATTGGTGATAAGGCATTAAATCGTGGGTGACCCATGGATACAAAGAATACAACACGTAGGGTATAAATGGCAGTAAATGAGGTGGCAATGAGAGTAAGGGCAAGGGCTCAGGCATTAAGGTATGATACATTAAGGGCTTCAATGATGGCATCTTTAGAGAAAAATCCGGCTAGGAAGGGGGTGCCAGTGAGGGCAAGGCTGCCCACTGTTAAGCAGGAAGAGGTGAAAGGGGTTAAGTGATGTATGCCTCCCATTTTTCGGATGTCTTGCTCATCATTTAGGCTGTGGATGATAGAGCCTGAGCAGAGGAAAAGTATTGCCTTGAAGAATGCATGGGTGCAGATGTGGAGGAATGCAAGTTGGGGCTGGTTTAAGCCAATTGTAACCATTATTAAACCCAGCTGACTGGATGTAGAGAAGGCAACAATTTTTTTGATGTCATTTTGGGTAAGGGCACATGTTGCTGTGAAGAGGGTTGTGAGGGCCCCCAGGCAGAGGCAGGTGGTTAAGATCAGGGGGTTGTTTTCTATTAGGGGGCTCATTCGGATTATCAAAAAAATGCCTGCTACAACCATGGTGCTTGAGTGAAGTAGGGCAGAGACCGGTGTGGGGCCCTCTATAGCAGAGGGCAATCATGGGTGAAGTCCAAATTGGGCTGACTTGCCAGTAGCGGCAACAATAAGTCCTAGTAGGGGGTATGTCAGATCTATGTTTTGTGTGGTTGAGAAGATTTGTTGTATTTCTCAGGAGTTGAGATTAGTGGCCATTCATGCTATAGCAAAGATAAGTCCAATATCACCTACGCGGTTATAAAGAACTGCCTGAAGTGCAGCTGTGTTTGCATCTGCCCGTCCGTACCATCAACCAATGAGTAGGAAAGATATAATGCCAACACCTTCTCAGCCAATAAAAATTTGAAATATATTGTTAGCTGTCACAAGAATAATCATGGCAATTAGAAAGGTGAGAAGGTATTTAAAAAATCGGTTTATGTTTGGGTCTGCATGTATGTATCATGAGGCAAATTCTAGGATAGATCATGTCACATAGAGGGCTACAGGGGTAAAAATGATAGAGTAGAAGTCAAATTTTAAGCTAATGTTAATGTCAAAGATGAGAGTATTTATTCAGTTTCAGTTAGTGATTACAGTTTCTGCCCCTTCTGAGATGAATAGGGCTAAAGGAAGGAGGCTTGCAATAAATGCTAATTTGACTGCTGTTTTAACCTGTGCAAGGGCCCAGGAGGGGTCTTTAGGGTTTGGTGTAAAGGTGGTGAGTAGGGGGTAGAGAAGAAGGATGAAGATAATAATTAAACTAGTTGTTATTATGATAGGTGTGGGGTGCATAGCTTTTACTTGGATTTGCACCAAGAGTTTTTGGTTCCTAAGACCAATGGATGAGCTGTTATCCTTTAAAAGCCTACGAGGGAGCTCCGGGATTCAACCGAGGGTACAAGGATTAGCAGTCCTTGTTGCTAGCAAGCCTCTCTCGGTGGACAAGAGGGTTTTAACCCCTGTCATTAGAATCACAATCTAATATTTTTGTTAAACTATGTCTACAGGCAGTCCACCCTCAGATTAGCTCTGGCTTCAGGATAAGTAGGAGGAGTGGTAGGATGTGAAGTGTCAGTAAGAGGTGCTCTCGGGTGTGGGAGGGGTCTAGGGCGATGATGTGTGATGGGACTGGACCTCGTTGTGTCATAAGGAATATGTATAAGGAGTAGCCTGCAGTAATTAGGGTTCCAGCTCCTGTCAGAGCAATTGTTACCCAAGATCAGTTGAAAAGTGATGAGATAATCATTAGTTCTCCCATCAGGTTGGGGAGAGGGGGCAGGGCAAGGTTTGCCAGGCTTGCAATGAATCATCAAGAGGCCATAAGTGGCAAAATCATCTGTATACCCCGAGCGAGGACTATTGTTCGAGTATGTGTGCGTTCATAGTTGGTGTTTGCCAAGCAGAAGAGGGCAGAAGAGGTTAGGCCATGGGCAATTATTAGAATTAGTGCGCCTGAGAATCCCCAGGGGGTTTGGATTAAAATGCCCCCTGCTACTAAGCCTATGTGTCCAACAGAGGAATAGGCAATTAGTGATTTTAGATCTGTCTGGCGTAGGCAAATTGAGCCTGTCATGATAACACCCCATAAGGCTAAGATGATGAAAGGGTAGCTTAGCTCTTTGGTAAGGGGTTCTAAGACTGTTATTATCCGCATTATACCATAGCCTCCTAGTTTTAAGAGGACAGCAGCAAGTACTATGGAGCCGGCAATGGGGGCTTCAACGTGGGCCTTGGGAAGTCAAAGATGTATTCCATAGAGGGGTATTTTAACAAGGAATGCTAGTAGGCAGCCAGCCCATCAGATCTTGTCAGCAATTGAGGCTATTGGGATAGCTGTTGAATAATGAAGAGTTAGAAGAGAGAGGCTTCCTGTGGTGTTTTGAAGGATGAGTAGTGCAACTAGAAGGGGAAGCGAGCCTGCCAGTGTATAAAATAAAAAGTATGTGCCTGCATTTAGTCGCTCTGCTTGGTTTCCTCAGCGTGTAATGAGGATGAGTGTTGGGACTAGTGTTGCCTCAAACATAACATAAAACAAGATTACTTCTGTTGCTGAAAAGGCCAGAATTAAAAAGATTTGAAGGGAGGTGAGAAGAGAAATGTATATGCGTTGCCGATTGACTGGTTGGTCTGACATATGGTTCTGGCTTGCTAGAACTATTAGTGGGAGAAGTCAGCAGGTTAGAACCAAGAGGGGGGTTGACAGGGGGTCTAGGGCTATGTACTGGTTCATAGAAAGTCAGCCAGTTTCAGCTGGGCGGTTTAGTCAGGACAGGCTAATGGCGGAGATGATGAGGCTGTGGGCAAGGGCTGATGGTCAGATTAATTTGTTAGGGGCGAGTCAGGTGGTGGGGATTAGCATAATTGTTGGAATGAGGACTTTTAGCATTGTAGTAGGTTTAAGTTTTGTAGTCGGTCAGTGCCATGTGTTCGTGCTGTGGCAACTAGTAGGGCCAGTCCTGCACTTGCTTCACATGCAGAAAATGCAAGTAGAAGCATGGGGGATGCTGAGAAGTTTGTTGTGTTTAGTTCAAGTGTTCATAATGAGAGAGCTAGGAAGAGTGAAAGCATTATTCCCTCCAGGCATAGAAGGGCAGAGAGCAGATGGGCTCGGTGAAATGCTAAGCCTGCAAGGCCTAAAATAAAGGCAGTAGAGAATGCAAAGTGTGTAGGGGACATTAGGTAAGTGTGGACTTTAACCACGAGCTTTTGAGCCGAAATCAAATATTTTAATTAAAATACTTACCTATTCAGCCCACTCAAGGCCTCCTTGAAGTCATTCATAAATTAGTCCGAGGGTTAAGAGGGTGAGAAGTAATGTTGCTCAGAAGAATGTGGCTGTGGGGTTGGGAAGTTGGTCTCCTCAGGGAAGTGGTAAAAGAAGTGCAATTTCGAGGTCGAACAGGAGAAAGAGAATAGCTACTAGGAAAAAGCGTATTGAGAAGGGAAGTCGCGCTGATCCAAGGGGGTCAAACCCACACTCATAGGGTGAGACTTTTTCTTGGTCGGGGGAGATAAGTGGTAGTCAAAAAGAAACAATTGCTAGGACTGTCGACAGGGCAATGGCAATGAAGATTACTGTTGTGATTAAGTTCATTATCTTTCCTTGGATTCTAACCAAGACCGGGTGATTGGAAGTCACTTATACTAAATTGGTACTAGAAAGATATGATCCTCATCAGTAAATAGAGATATAAAGGAAGAGTCAGACAACGTCTACAAAATGTCAATATCAGGCTGCTGCTTCAAATCCGAAGTGGTGTTCAATAGTGAAATGGTAGTTGACCTGTCGAAGAAGACATACAGCCAAGAAGGTGGTTCCAATGATTACATGAAGGCCATGAAATCCTGTGGCCACAAAAAAAGTAGAGCCATAGACACTGTCAGCAATTGTAAATGGGGCTTCATAATATTCTATGCCCTGAAGGAAGGTAAAGTAAAAACCTAGCAGGATTGTTAAAGTGAGGCTTTGAATAGCTTGTTTGCGTTCACCCTCTATGATGCTGTGGTGGGCTCAGGTGACAGTGACACCTGAAGCCAAAAGAACAGCTGTATTTAAGAGGGGCACTCCGAAGGGGTCTAGTGGTGTGATTCCTGTGGGGGGTCAGCATCCTCCAATTTCAGGGGTAGGGGCAAGGCTTGCGTGGAAGAAAGCTCAGAAAAAGCCCAGGAAGAAAAATACTTCAGAGGTAATGAATAAGATCATGCCATACCGTAGGCCTTTTTGGACAGGAGGGGTGTGGTGGCCTTGGAAGGTACCTTCTCGAATAATGTCTCGTCATCATTGGTACATGGTTAGAAGGAGCAGAACTGTGCCTAGGGCTATCAGAGACATTGAGTTGTAGTGGAATCAGATGGCTAGTCCAGAAGTTATTAAGAGTGCGGCAACTGCCCCTGTCAGTGGTCAGGGGCTGGGGTCTACTATGTGGTATGCGTGTGCTTGGTGGGCCATTAAACATTTTCTTGTAGGTAGAGGCTTAATAGTAGGACGAAGACATATGCTTGAATCATAGCAACTGCCACTTCTAGAACTGTGAGTAGTAGGAGGACAACTGATGTAATGATGGCAACGGTTGGTATTAAAGATAACAGGACAAATGCTGCTGTGGCAATAAGTTGCATGAGTAGGTGACCAGCAGTCAGATTAGCAGTCAGTCGTACCCCCAGTGCGAGGGGCCGAATGAATAAGCTAATTGTTTCGATAATGATTAGGACAGGGATAAGGGGGACAGGGGTCCCTTCTGGGAGCAGATGCCCAAGGGCAGCTGTGGGCTGATTTCGCATTCCAATTAGTACTGTGGCTAGTCATAGTGGGACAGCTAGGCCTATGTTTAGGGATAGTTGAGTTGTGGGGGTGAAAGTGTAAGGCAAGAGTCCCAACATGTTGAGGGTGATTAAGTAGAGTATTAGAGAAGCAAAAATAAGGGCTCATTTGTGCCCCCCAACATTTATTGGCATGAGGAGTTGGGATGTGAATCGGTTAATGAACCATGATTGAAGGGCTAATAGTCGATTGTTTAGTCATCGGGGGGCAGGTGAGGGGAATAAGATTCATGGAAGAAGAAAAGCTAGTGCCATCAGGGGAACACCTCAGAGTACGGGGCTTATAAACTGGTCGAAAAAGCTTGCTATCATGGTCAGTGTCAGGGGCTGGTTTTTAGGGTTTGTGTGCTTTGAAGGGTGGGCTCATTGGGGAAGGTATGATTTAGTGTTTTAGGCACTACAATTGTAAGGAAAACAAGTCAGGAGAAGACTAGGATGATAAACCACGGGGAAGGATTCAGCTGAGGCATGTCACTAAGGGTGGTTGGAAGGCACCATTTTCCAGCTTAAAAGGCTGACGCTTTGGTCCAGTTTAGCTTCTTAGCGAGGCGTCTTCAAGCATAAGTGTTGATCAATCTTGGAAGTATTTTAGGGGGACTGCTTCTACTACAATAGGCATAAAGCTGTGGTTTGCACCACAAATTTCGGAGCATTGACCATAAAAGACCCCTGGGCGAGAAGCAATGAAAGCTGTTTGATTTAAACGTCCAGGGACAGCATCCATTTTTACCCCTAGGGCAGGGACTGCCCAAGAGTGCAGTACATCTTCAGCTGTAACTAAGATTCGTACGGGGGCCTCAGTTGGCACTACCATTCGATGGTCTACTTCTAGTAGCCGGAATTGTCCTGGGGTTAAATCTTGGGTTGGGACCATGTATGAGTCGAAAGCAATTTCTTGATAGTCAGTGTATTCATAGCTTCAGTATCACTGGTGGCCAATTGCTTTTACAGTGAGGTGGGGGCTGTTAATTTCATCTATTAGGTACAAAATGCGTAGTGAAGGGAGGGCAATCAGAATAAGGATAATTGCAGGAAGAACTGTTCAGATAATCTCAATTTCTTGGGAGTCTAAAATATACATGTTTGTGAGCTTGGTTGAAACCATGGCTACAATAATGTAAAGGACAAGGGTGCTGATAAGAAAGACAATTATTAAGGCATGGTCATGAAAATGAAGAAGCTCTTCTATCACGGGTGATGCTGCATCTTGAAAACCTAGTTGTGACGGGTGGGCCATAAGTAAGATACGTGGGGGTTTAACCCACGATACTGCCTTGACAAAGCAGTGTATTGTCAGCTCTACTAGTATCTTATTAAGAAAGTGTCAGAGCGGTTATGTGGCTGGCTTGAAACCAGCTTATGGGGGTTCAACTCCTCCCTTTCTCGTTAGTAGGGGCTTTGAACTTGTACAAATGCAGGCTCTTCAAAGGTGTGGTAAGGGGGCGGGCAGCCGTGCAGTCACTCAATGTTTGTGGTTGTTAATTCAACAGAAGAGACAACTCGTTTAGCAGCAAAGGCTTCTCAAAGAATAAAAAGGAATATAATTACAGCGGTTAGGGAAATCAAGGATCCTAAAGAAGACACTGTGTTTCACAGGGTGTAGGCATCTGGATAGTCTGAGTACCGTCGTGGCATTCCAGCCAGACCCAGGAAGTGCTGAGGGAAGAAGGTAAGATTTACTCCTACGAACATAACCCCAAAGTGAATTTTGGATCATGTGCTGTGCAGAGTATAGCCTGATAAAAGGGGGAATCAGTGAACAAAGCCAGCCATGATGGCGAATACAGCACCCATGGAGAGTACATAGTGGAAGTGGGCAACTACATAGTAAGTGTCATGGAGCATGATGTCAAGAGATGAGTTGGCTAGTACAATTCCTGTTAAGCCCCCTACTGTAAAGAGAAAGATAAAGCCGAGGGATCATAGGAGGGGGGTTTCTCATTTGATAGCTCCTCCGTGCAGAGTAGCAAGTCAGCTAAAGACTTTTACCCCTGTAGGAATGGCAATAATTATAGTGGCTGAGGTGAAATATGCTCGTGTATCAACATCCATCCCAACAGTAAACATGTGGTGGGCTCAGACAATGAACCCTAGGAGGCCAATGGCCATTATGGCTCAGACCATGCCTATGTACCCAAAAGGTTCCTTTTTACCAGCATAGTAAGCAACAATGTGAGAAATCATACCGAAGCCGGGGAGAATAAGAATGTAGACTTCTGGGTGTCCAAAGAATCAGAAGAGGTGTTGATAAAGGATAGGATCCCCTCCTCCAGCAGGGTCGAAGAAGGTTGTGTTTAGATTTCGGTCTGTTAATAGCATTGTAATGCCAGCAGCAAGGACAGGGAGGGATAGGAGTAGTAAGACGGCTGTGATTAGGACTGCTCACACAAACAGTGGTGTCTGGTATTGTGAAATAGCAGGGGGCTTCATGTTAAGAATTGTTGTGATGAAGTTAATTGCCCCAAGAATAGATGAAATTCCTGCTAAGTGAAGAGAAAAAATTGTGAGATCAACAGAAGCACCAGCATGTGCAAGATTGCCTGCTAGTGGAGGATAGACAGTTCACCCTGTTCCAGCCCCTGCTTCAACACCTGAAGAGGATAAGAGCAGAAGGAATGAAGGGGGGAGAAGCCAAAAGCTTATGTTGTTTATTCGTGGGAAAGCCATGTCAGGGGCCCCAATCATTAGGGGAATTAATCAGTTTCCAAAACCCCCAATCATAACTGGCATTACTATAAAGAAGATTATTACAAAGGCGTGGGCTGTTACAATAACATTATAGATCTGGTCATCCCCTAGTAGGGCACCAGGTTGACTTAGTTCGGCTCGAATTAGTAGGCTTAAAGCTGTACCTACTATGCCGGCCCAGGCACCAAATACTAGATAAAGGGTACCAATGTCTTTATGGTTTGTCGAGAAAAATCATCGTGTGATTGCCACAGGTAAAATGACTGAGAGTTTAAGTGGTGGATTGTAGCCCCATGAACAGAGGTTTAAGTCCTCTTTTTACCAAGCCCTGAGGTGTTGTACATGTAAGATTGCAAATCTTAAGTAGCAGATTAACGTCGGCCGGGGCTTTCCCCCGCCTTTATGCCTGTCAGGCGGGGGAAAGCTAGTCGGATGCTCGCTGGTTAGAGCACTTAGCTGTTAACTAAGAGTTTGTAGGATCGAGGCCTTCCCGTCTAGAAAGGCTTTAGCTTAATTAAAGTGTCTGTTTTGCATGCAGAAGATGTGGGTTAGTGTCCTGCAAGTCTTAATCAGGGGCTGGGAGATTTTCACTCCCGCTTAAAGCTTTGAAGGCTTTTGGTCTTGTGTTATCCTAAGCCCCTTTTACAGTGCTAGAAGTGCTGTGGTGGCAGGGGCCAGGGGGAGGAGGAGAATGGCTGCAAGGGTAAGTGTAGGAAGGGGGAAAGGCACTTTTGTGGTTGGAAGGCGCCATGGGGTTAGGCCTGCTGTGTTGTTTGGTGTAATAGTTAAAGTTATAGCATATGAAAGCCGCAGGTAAAAGTAGAGGCTTAAAAGAGCAGTTAGGGCAGCAATTGCTGCTGTTATGGGCAGTTGTTGCTTGGTTAGTTCCTGAAGGATGAGTCATTTTGGTATAAACCCTGTTATAGGGGGAAGTCCTCCTAGGGAAAGTAGGAGTAAAGGGGCAGTGGCTGTTAGTAAGGGAGATTTGGCTCATGATGTTGCTAAGGAGTTAATATTGGTTGAGTTATTAAATTTTAGGGCTAAAAACATTGATGAGGTCATTACCAGGTATGTTATTAAGGCAAGAAGGGTAAGAGAAGGGGCGAATTGAAGGATAATAATTATTCAACCGAGGTGGGCAATGGAGGAGTAGGCAAGAATCTTCCGTAGTTGTGTTTGGTTGAGTCCACCTCATCCGCCCACTAGGGTGGAAGCAAGTCCAAGTAAGACTAATAGTTCTTGGTTGGCTGTTGGAAGTTGCAGGAGCAGAATAAAAGGTGCTAGTTTCTGCCATGTGGATAAGATCAAGCCTGTGGTTAAGTCAAGTCCTTGGAGGACTTCTGGGAGCCATGTGTGAAGAGGGGCAAGCCCAATCTTTAGGGAGAGGGCTAAAATGATTATGGTTGTAGGCACAGGGTGGGTTATCAGTTGAATGTCCCATTGTCCCGTAAGCCAGGCATTGGTCACACTGGCAAATAAGAGTGTGGCGGCGGCTGTTGCTTGGGTGAGAAAATATTTTGTGGTTGCTTCGATTGCCCGTGGGTGGTGTTGTTGGGCTATTAGTGGGATGATGGCAAGGGTATTAATTTCTAGGCCCATCCATGCAAGAAGTCAGTGAGAGCTGGTAGCGGTAATGCTGGTTCCAAGGGCCAAGCCAAAGAAAAGCAGGGCTAAAATGTAGGGGTTCATTAGCAAAGGAAGGGGTTTAACCAACATGTTTGGGGTATGGGCCCAAAAGCTTAATTTAGCTGACTTTACTAGGAAGTGGTGTAGTGGAAGCACTAAGAGTTTTGATCTCTTCAGGTAGGGTTCAAGTCCCTTCTTTCTAAGGAGGCGGGGGGATTTTAACCCCCATGATTCACTCTATCAAAGTGGCCCTTTATTCAGGCACGGCTCCAGGAGTTAAAGCTGTGGGGGGAGGCCTGCAAGTGCTAGTGGCAGTGATAGGTGTCAAATCACCAGGGCCAGGGTGAGGGGTAGGAAGTTTTTTCAAATTAGATGCATAAGCTGATCATATCGAAATCGGGGGTAGGAAGCTCGAACCCATAGGAATAGAACAGAAAGAAGAGCTGCTTTTGTTATAAGATTAATAGCAGTGAGTTCTGGCAAAAGTGGCAGGTGGGATGCACCAATAAAGAGGGTAGCAGAGAGAGTGTTTATTAGGAGGATATTTGCATACTCTGCCAGGAAAAACAGGGCAAAAGGCCCACCAGCATACTCTACATTAAAACCAGAGACTAGTTCTGATTCTCCTTCTGTTAGGTCAAATGGGGCTCGGTTAGTTTCTGCTAGTGTGGAAATGTACCATATTGCAGCAAGAGGTCAGGCTGGTAGAAGAAGTCAAATGCTTTCTTGGGCAGTGTTAAATGTCTGAAGGGTAAACCCCCCCGTAAAAATAATGGTGCTAAGCAAGATTAGTCCAAGGCTTACCTCATATGAAATTGTTTGGGCTACTGCACGTAGTGCCCCAATTAAGGCATATTTCGAATTTGAGGCTCAACCAGAGCCCAAAATTGAGTAGACTGCAAGGCTTGAGAGGGCAAGGATAAATAAGATGCTTAAGTTCAAGTCTGTCACTGGGTGAGGGAGTGGGAGGGGGGCTCAAAGGGTGAGGGCAAGGGTTAAAGCAAGCATGGGGGCCAGTAGAAAAAGGATGGGGGAAGCTGTGGCTGGCCGCACTGGCTCCTTAATAAAAAGTTTGACACCATCAGCAATTGGTTGGAGTAGCCCATATGGTCCAACAACATTGGGTCCTTTGCGCAGCTGCATATACCCTAGAACTTTCCGCTCAAGAAGGGTAAGAAATGCTACAGCTAAAAGAACAGGGACAATGTAGGCCAAGGGGTTAATAATGTGGGTTAAAATTGTGTTAATCATAGTTAAGGAGAGGATTTGAACCCCTGTTTAAAGGGCTTAGGCCTTTTGCATTATTCCGGGCTCTGCCACCTTAGCTTGCCTTTATTCTCAGGCAGGGCACTGTGCCCTTTTACCCACTTGAGCTTTTTTCAGTGGGTAAGGGGGAGGCTTACTTTAAGCATAGGCCTCTTCTTTTCGGTCCTTTCGTACTAGAAAAGAGCACTGCATAGATAGAAACTGACCTGGATTTCTCCGGTCTGAACTCAGATCACGTAGGACTTTAATCGTTGAACAAACGAACCCTTAATAGCGGCTGCACCATTAGGATGTCCTGATCCAACATCGAGGTCGTAAACCCCCTTGTCGATATGGGCTCTAAAAGGGGATTGCGCTGTTATCCCTAGGGTAACTCGGTCCGTTGATCGGCTTTGCCGGATCTTTAAGGTCAGATGTTCTGCTTGCTAGAGCTGTGGCTCTGGCTTTGAGGAATAAGTTCCTGTTCCACATGGGGGATAGTTGTTCCCCCGCGGTCGCCCCAACCAAAGACAGGTGGGCAGGGGCCACTTTGTTAATACTGTTAATCCAGGTGTTTTCACATGGGCTGCCTTGTGTCTTAAGCTCCATAGGGTCTTCTCGTCTTATGGGTTTATCCCCGCTTCTGCACGGGGAGATCAATTTCATTGACTGGAAAAAGGAGACAGCTTAGCCCTCGTAATGCCATTCATACGGGTCTTCATTTAAAAGACAAGTGATTACGCTACCTTTGCACGGTCAAAATACCGCGGCCGTTAAACTTGTTTAAGTCACGGGGCAGGCGGGACCTCTTATACGTTAAAAATGTGCAAGAGGCGATGTTTTTGGTAAACAGGCGAGGCCAGTGTTTGCCGAGTTCCTTCTTTTTCTTTTAGTCTTTCCTAAAACACACCTGTGTAGGGTTAACGCTATGCTCTGGGAGGTCTTCTAGTTAAGTTGTTTTCTCAGTTCCCTCTTTGGTTGGGGGCGTTAATTATCAGTGGGGGTTCGTTCTGATGTATACAGGTGTTGGGAGAGGGGCATCCCTCTTATTACTCATGTTAGCAGGATCTCTTTCATGTTTGCATGAAAAGGCCTATTATTGTTTGAAGGGGTTTAAGATTGTATTGTCGGGATTAGAGAGGGGCTTGGTACTTGAGCTTTAACGCTTTCTGCATGGGTGGCTGCTTTTAGGCCCACTAAGGTATTATGCTTTATATCTTTTGATCTTTAACCTGCTAATAAAGTTGTATCTTTTTTCAGGGGGGCTGTTCCCCCCTTGAATAACTCTTTAGCTTTCTTTGTGCCACCTTGGTGTTTTTACTTGGTTGGGGAGAGAAGGCTAAAGGCTGAACTTCTATTCATTTTATAGGCAACCAGCTATAACTGGGCTCGGTAGGTCTGTCACCTCTACTTAAAGATCTTCCCACTCTTTTGCCACAGAGACGGGTTCGCCCTGTATTAGGCTGTCTTGAAGTAGCTCGCTCAGTTTCGGGGGCTCAAACTAAAGTGCACTTTGCTCGAGGGTTACTAGCTAAGTCATGATGCAAAAGGTACGAGGGTGTGTCTCTGCTTCTTGTTTCTTTACTGGGTTCTTTCACTTCTCTTTCAGCTTTCCCTTGCGGTACTTTCTCTATAGCGTTTATAGTCCTTTTCTGTCGCCCATACTTAGGAGGAAAAATGGTTTGTTGTTTACTGACTTGTGTCTGTGGGGTTATTAATGTTGGTTGTTGTTTTTTGGTGTTGGCTAGCTGTTAGGAGTTGTTCAGTTCGACCCGATTTGCACGGGTGTCTTCTCAGTGTAAGGGAGATGCTATGCTATTTTAGCTACGTCCTGGTTTTTCCAAGTGCACCTTCCGGTACACTTACCATGTTACGACTTGCCTCCCCTTTGTCTAGGATTTTGTTTATTTAAAGTTTGCCTACTATTTTGGGGAGAGTGACGGGCGGTGTGTGCGCGCTTCAGGGCCAGTTTCAGAAGGGCACTCTATTCCCTCCTTACTGCTAAATCCTCCTTTAAATGCTTGTTTCAAAGCATCATTCGTTTTCACTGGTGCAGTGAATGTAGCCCATTTCTTCCCCTCTCGTACGCTACACCTCGACCTGGCGTTTTAGGCTATGCCAATTATGCTCACTATGAGTCCCTCACAGGGTAAGCTGACGACGGCGGTATATAGGCGGGAGTGACAAGGGAGGGTGAGGTTTAACGGGGGTTATCGGTTCTAGAACAGGCTCCTCTAGGTGGGTCTAAAGCACCGCCAAGTCCTTTGGGTTTTAAGCTGGGGCTCGTAGTTCCCTGGCAAGCGAGGGGTGTAAGTAGTCACTTGTGTTTAGGGCTAGGCATAGTGGGGTATCTAATCCCAGTTTGTTTCCTAGCTTTCGTGGGTTAATATTATTTAAAGCCACTTTCGTGGAAGGTCCTCTTTTCTTCGAGTGCGTATGACAGCTTTGAAGAAGTTTAGCTTTAGTGCAATACTGTATAAACCACATTTTACGCCGGCATTTGTCAACTTGGGCCTCTCGTATAACCGCGGTGGCTGGCACGAGTTTTACCGGCCCTCTTGGTTTTAACTAAGTCAAGTTTACACTCATTGCTTAATGTTTATTACTGCTGAGTTCCCTTAGGGGTGTGGCTAAGCAAGGCGTTGTGGGCTAACTGAAGTTGTGCCTAATACCTGCTCCTTTATTTCGTGGGGGAAATAAGTAGGGCATTCTCACAGGGATGCGGATACTTGCATGTATAAATCTAACCAGAGTTGACATAAAAGTCAGGACCAAGCTTTTGTGCTTACGGGGCTTTCTAGGGCCCATCTTAACATCTTCAGTGTTATGCTTTAGTTAAGCTACGCTGGC